TATTTTTATTTATAAGAAGAATTATAATAAATGGAATTAAAATTATAATTATAAAAAATTACTTTTAAATAATTTTTTATAATTATAAAATTATTTTAGAAATTAATATAAATATTTAATTATTAAATAAATATTTATATATTCTTATGTTTAATATATATATATATAAATAAGTATAATATATAAAAATTATATTTCAATAATAATTTTTATGCATAATAAGAACTTATATTGAAAAAAAGAAATTAGATTTATATATATATAAATATTAAATATATATATATATATATATATTAATTTATAATTATATATATATATATATAATGTAAATATTTATATTTTCAAATTATTTATTTAATTTAATTTATTATAAATCTTTAGATATTTCTAATTTAAGTTATATATAAATAATTAATATAAAATAATAATTAAATATATTTTTTTATAATTTTTTATATAGATAAAAAAAAATATATAAAAAGGGGATTTATATAAAATTATTGACTTAGGGAGAAGATCCTATTTTTTAGTTATTTATTTATAATATTTATTTAATTTAATTTATTATAAATCTTTAGATATTTCTAATTTAAGTTATATATAAATAATTAATATAAAATAATAATTAAATATATTTTTTTATAATTTTTTATATAGATAAAAAAAAATATATAAAAAGGGGATTTATATAAAATTATTGACTTAGGGAGAAGATCCTATTTTTTAGTTATTTATTTATAATATTTATTTAATTTAATTTATTATAAATCTTTAGATATTTCTAATTTAAGTTATATATAAATAATTAATATAAAATAATAATTAAATATATTTTTTTATAATTTTTTATATAGATAAAAAAAAATATATAAAAAGGGGATTTATATAAAATTATTGACTTAGGGAGAAGATCCTATTTTTTAGTTATTTATTTATAATATTTATTTAATTTAATTTATTATAAATCTTTAGATATTTCTAATTTAAGTTATATATAAATAATTAATATAAAATAATAATTAAATATATTTTTTTATAATTTTTTATATAGATAAAAAAAAATATATAAAAAGGGGATTTATATAAAATTATTGACTTAGGGAGAAGATCCTATTTTTTAGTTATTTATTTATAATATTTATTTAATTTAATTTATTATAAATCTTTAGATATTTCTAATTTAAGTTATATATAAATAATTAATATAAAATAATAATTAAATATATTTTTTTATAATTTTTTATATAGATAAAAAAAAGTTTTATTCTTGCTTAAAAAATTTATTATAATTTTATTTTATATGTAAATTTTTGTGGGATTAGGTAGTTTTCTAAAAGAAAATTATTTTTTATTTATTCGCAGTAATTAATATTAAATATTAAAGAAATTTAGAATTAGTAATATTTAAAAGTATTGGTAAATTTTGTGCCAGCTACCGCGGTTATACAAAAAATACAAATAAATTTATTAGTATAAGTTAAATTGAAAATTTAAGAGTTAAAATAAAATTAAATTTATTAGGTGAAATTTTAAATTTATAAATTTTTAAAATAAAAATAAATTTAGGCTATGAAATTTTATATAAAAACTAGGATTAGATACCCTATTATTTAAAATGTAAAATAAAAAAGCTTGAGTAGTATTAGATATGATCTTGAAACTTAAAGAATTTGGCGGTATTTTAGTCTATTCAGAGGAACCTGTTCTATAATCGATAGTCCACGATGTACCTGGCTTAAATTAGTATTACAGTATGTATACCGCCGTCATTAGAAAATCTTGAAAAAGAATTAATTTTCTTAATTTATTATTATAAAAAATGTCAGGTCAAGGTGCAGCTTATATTTAAGAAGAAATGGGTTACAATAAATAAATTTATATAGTTATTTAATTGAAATAATTAAATTTAAAGTGGATTTGATAGTAAAATTATAAAGATAAATAATTTGATTAAAGCTCTAAAATATGCACATATCGCCCGTCGCTCTTGTTAATAAAATAAGATAAGTCGTAACATAGTAGATGTACTGGAAAGTGTATCTAGAATGACAGTTTAAAGCTTAAATAGTAAAGTATTTCATTTACATTGAAAAGATTATCGTGCAATTCGATTTAAATTGATTTAAAATTTATTTATTAATTAAGTTTTATTTATTAATTTTTAATAAAATTAATTTTATTTTTTTAGTTTAAGTATTTTATAAAGAAATAATAATTTTTATAATAGTGAATTAGTATTGTAAAAGAATGTTGAAATAATTTGAAAAATTTTTATTTTAAAAGAAAATTTTATTTATTGTACCTTGTGTATCAGGGTTTATTAATTAAAGAATATTTATTAATATTTTTCTCGAATTTAAAAGAGTTAATATTTTATTTTAGTTATTGTAGCATAATTATTAATAATAAAATATTAGAAATGAAACGTTAATCGTTTTTAAATATATCTAGTTTTTTAAGAAATAAATTTAATTTATATATTAAATTAAAAATTTTTAATTAGATTAATGATTTTATATTTTAATATAAATATTTTAAGGGATAAGCTTTAAAATAAATTTTTATAATTATATATTTTTATAATAATATGTAAGCTTAAAATTAGCTATCATTAATAAATATGTTATAATTTATTTTATTAATAGATATTATTTATTTTTAATTTAAATTTTTTATTAAAATATTTATTTAAATTATTTAAGTAAATAAATAATGATAAAATTAGTAAAATTTTTTATATAAATAATAATTTTTGTAAGGTTTATATAATTAATTCGGCAAATTGATGCTCGCCTGTTTATCAAAAACATGTCTTTTTGAAATTAATTTAAAGTCTAATCTGCCCACTGATTTTTTTAAAGGGCCGCGGTATTTTGACCGTGCAAAGGTAGCATAATCATTAGTCTTTTAATTGAAGGCTTGTATGAATGATTGAACGAGGTATCAGCTGTCTCATATAAAATTTTTATTGAATTTTATTTTTTAGTTAAAAAGCTAAAATAATTTTAAAGGACGAGAAGACCCTATAGAGTTTTATAATTAATATTTTTTTTTTATAAAGAATAATTTAAAATAAATATAAAAAATTATTTTGTTGGGGTGACAATAAAATTTAAGAAACTTTTATTATAAAATTAACATTAATTTATGAATAATTGATCCAGTATATTTATTGATTAAAAAATTAAATTACCTTAGGGATAACAGCGTAATATTTTTTGAGAGTTCTTATCGATAAAAAAGATTGCGACCTCGATGTTGGATTAAGAGTAATTTTAGATGCAGAAGTTTAAAGTTTTAGGTCTGTTCGACCTTTAAATTCTTACATGATCTGAGTTCAAACCGGCGTGAGCCAGGTTGGTTTCTATCCTTAAATAAATTAAATATTTTAGTACGAAAGGACCAAATATTTAAAATATAAATTTTAATAAATTGATTTTTATTAATATAAATTAGAAAAATAGGCTATTTTGGCAGATTAGTGCAATAAATTTAGAATTTAGTTATGTGATTTTAAAATTACAAATAGTACTTGTTTATTTCAGATTTAATTATTCCGATTATTGGAAGCTTATTATTAGTTATTTGTGTTATAGTAGGGGTTGCTTTTTTAACTTTATTAGAACGAAAGGTTTTGGGGTATATTCAAATTCGTAAGGGCCCTAATAAAGTAGGGATTATAGGAATTTTGCAGCCTTTTAGTGATGCAATTAAGTTATTTACTAAAGAACAAACTTACCCTATTGTTTCTAATTATTTAATATATTATTTTTCTCCTATTTTTTCTTTATTTTTAGCATTATTAGTTTGATTATGTATTCCTTTTTTTATTAAATTATATTCTTTTAATTTAGGGATTTTATTTTTTTTATGTTGTATTAGTTTAGGAGTTTATTCTGTTATAGTTGCTGGGTGATCTTCAAATTCAAATTATGCTTTATTAGGGGGATTACGGGCAGTTGCTCAGACTATTTCTTATGAAGTTAGATTGGCTTTAATTTTATTATCTTTTATTTTTTTAATTGGGGGGTATAGTTTTTTAGATTTTAGAATTTACCAAGATTATATTTGATTTATTTTTATAAATTTTCCTTTGGCCTTAGTTTGAATAGCTAGATTATTAGCTGAAACAAACCGGACTCCCTTTGATTTTGCAGAAGGGGAGTCAGAGCTAGTTTCTGGGTTTAATGTAGAATATAGAAGAGGGAGATTTGCTTTAATTTTTTTAGCTGAATATGCCAGTATTTTATTTATAAGAATGCTATTTTCTATTATTTTTTTAGGTTGTAATATTTATTCTTTACTATTTTTTTTGAAATTAACTATTATTTCTTTTTTATTTATTTGAGTTCGAGGGACACTTCCCCGGTATCGGTATGATAAATTAATATATTTAGCTTGAAAAAGTTTTTTACCTTTATCTTTGAATTATTTAATTTTTTTTATTGGGGTAAAGATTTTATTTATTTAAATAATAAAATTTAGTATAAGTTAATAGAAAATTTTAGTTTCTATCTTATGTTTTCAAAACATATGCTTTTCAAGCTCATTAACTATTAATTAATTTAATAATCTATCTCATCATTTTGTAACTAATGGATTAATAATATAATAACTAAAATATAAAATAGTTAAAATTTGTCCTACTAAGATATAAGGGTCTTCTACAGGACGAGCCCCAATTCAAGTCAATAAAATTACAGTATTTACTATAAATCAAAAAAGAATTTGATTTAAAGGATAAAATTGAATTCCTTGAAATTTTCTTAAATTTGAAAAAGGTAGAATAACTAAAATAGCAATAGATAAAACTAAGGCAATAACTCCCCCTAATTTATTAGGAATAGACCGTAAGATAGCATAAGCAAATAGAAAATATCATTCTGGCTGAATGTGAGGAGGGGTAACTAATGGGTTTGCAGGAATAAAGTTATCAGGATCTCCTAATATATAGGGGTTAATTAATGTTAATATAGTTAATATTATAATTATAATAATAAATCCTACGATATCCCTAAATGAAAAATAAGGGTGAAAGGGAATTTTATCTATATTTCTGTTAATTCCTAAAGGATTATTAGACCCTGTTTGATGTAAAAATAATAAATGAATTATTGTTATGGCAGCAATAATAAAAGGAAATAGAAAGTGAAAAGAGTAAAATCGGGTTAAAGTAGCATTATCTACAGCGAACCCCCCTCATAATCATTGAACTAAGTCATTTCCTAAGTAGGGAACAGCAGATAATAGATTAGTAATAACTGTTGCCCCTCAAAAAGATATTTGTCCTCAAGGTAAGACATATCCTATAAAAGCAGTTCCTATGGTTAAAAATAAAATAACTACTCCTACTATTCAAGTAGGAATATATATATATGACCCATAATATATTCCTCGGCCTACGTGTAAATAAATACAAATAAAAAAAAAAGAAGCCCCGTTTGCATGTAAAGTTCGTAATAATCATCCATAATTTACATCTCGGCAAATATGATTAATACTATTAAAAGCTAATTCTACATCTGCGGCATAATGTATAGATAAAAATAATCCAGTTAAAATTTGAATAATTAAGCATAAACCTAATAAAGAACCAAAATTTCATCAAGTTGAAATATTTGCAGGGGCGGGTAAATCTACTAAAGCATTATTAGCAATTTTAAATAAAGGGTGAGAAAGACGTAATGGTTTATTCATTAGTTTTTAGTTCGTAAAGGCCCATAATTAATATTTGTAATTTTTACAATAGCAATTAAAGTTAAAAATAAATAGTTAATTAATAAAATAGTAATTATATTTATAGGAAAATTATATAATTTATTTAAATTTAAAGCATTTTCATTTAAAAAGGAGTTTAAATTTAAAATTCTTATTATCTCTAAATTAGAAAAAAAGTAAATTAAGATTATTTTATCTAAAATTATAAAAATAAAAAAAATTATTATAAATATAGAAAAAATAATTAATAAAATATTTATAGATAATGAAAATATTTCATTTGATGCTAAAGATGTAATATAGATAAATAAAATTAATATTCCCCCTAAAAATGTTAAAAATAAAATATAGGAAAACCAAAATCTTTTAGATAACAAACCAGTGATTAAACAAACAAAAAAGGTTTGAATTAATAAAATTAATCCTATAGCTAAAGGGTGTTTTATATAAAAAAAAATAATTGAAATAATTAAACTTCTACTTAGAAAAATAAGGGTTAAAATATCAGAAAATAGTTTAAAAAAATATTAATTTTGGAGATTAATGATAAAGAGTTTCTTTTTTTCTGAAGTTTTAAAAGAAATAATTCTTATTTTTGATTTACAAGACCAATGTTTTTATTAAACTATTAAAACTAATGTTAATATTAATTTATTGGGGGATTCCTTTCTTTTTATTTATTTTTGGGGTTTTAGTTTATGTTTCTAATCAAAAACATTTATTGGCTATATTAATTAGTTTAGAATTTATTGTTTTAAGTTTATTTATTTATTTATTAATATATTTAAATTTATTTAATTATGAAAATTATTTTAGAATAATTTTTTTAACTTTTTGTGTTTGTGAGGGGGCATTGGGGCTTGCTCTTTTAGTTTCTTTAATTCGAACTCATGGAAATGATTATTTTCAAACTTTTAATATTTTATAATGTTAAAATTTTTAGGGTTTTTGCTATTTATGATTCCTTTATGTTTTTTTAAAAAAAATTATTGAATGGTTCAAAATTTATTATTTTTAATTAGTTTTATTTTTATTACTTTAAATTATTATAGAAATTATTGAATAAATTTAAGATATTTTTTAGGGTTAGATATCTTATCTTATGGTTTAGTTCTTTTAAGTTTTTGAATTTGTTCTTTAATAATTATAGCAAGAGAAAGTATTTACAAATTTAATAAATATTATAATTTTTTTTTATTTATAATTTTATTTTTATTATTAATATTAGTATTAACTTTTAGTACTAGAAATCTATTTTTATTTTATTTATTTTTTGAAAGAAGATTAATCCCAACATTATTTTTAATTTTAGGATGGGGGTATCAGCCAGAACGATTGCAAGCGGGTCTTTATTTACTATTTTATACTTTATTGGCTTCTTTACCTTTATTAATTGGTATTTTTTATTTAAATTCAAAAAACTATAATTTAAGATTTTTTTCAATAATAGATTTAAATTATAATTATTGAGTAATTTATTTAAGTTTAATTTTTGCCTTTTTAGTAAAAATACCTATATTTTTAGTTCATTTATGACTTCCTAAAGCACATGTAGAGGCCCCGGTTTCTGGTTCAATGATTTTAGCTGGGATTTTATTAAAGTTAGGGGGGTATGGATTATTGCGAGTGTTATGTCTAATTCAAGTAATTAGATTAAAATTGAATTTTATTTGAGTAAGAATTAGATTAATTGGAGGGGTGTTAGTGAGTTTTATTTGTTTACGTCAAACAGATTTAAAGGCTTTAATTGCCTATTCTTCTGTAGCGCATATAGGCATTGTCATTAGTGGTTTAATAACTATAACTTATTGAGGAATATGCGGGGCTTATAGATTAATAATTGCTCATGGATTGTGTTCTTCGGGGCTATTTTGTTTAGCAAACATTAGCTATGAGCGATTAAGAAGACGAAGATTGTTGATTAATAAAGGCCTATTAAATTTTATGCCTAGTTTAGCTTTATGGTGGTTTTTATTATGTTCTGCTAATATGGCTGCCCCGCCTACTTTAAATTTATTAGGCGAAATTAGTTTATTAAATAGAGTTGTTTCTTGATCTTGAATTTCTATAATTGCTTTATCTTTTTTATCTTTTTTTAGAGCTGCCTATACTTTATACCTTTATTCTTATAGACAACATGGTAAGGTATATTCCGGAACTTATAGATTAATAAGAGGGTATAATCGGGAATATTTATTATTAATATTGCATTGATTTCCTTTAAATCTATTAATTTTAAAAAGAGACTTTTGTTTTTTTTGATTATATTTAAATAGTTTAATATAAAATATTGATTTGTGGTGTCAAAGATATGAAATTTCATTTTAAATCGTGAAAAAAATTTCTATTTGTTTTATTAGTTTTTTATTTTTATTTTTAATAAGATTAACTTTGTTTTTCTTTAGAATAAATTATTTATATAATGATTTTGTTTATTTTATTGAATGAGAAGTTATTTCTTTAAATTCAGTAGCTATTGTTATAACTTTTTTGTTTGATTGAATAAGTTTTTTATTTATATCTTTTGTATTATTAATTTCTTCTTTAGTTATTTATTACAGAAAGGAGTATATAAGAGAAGATTTAAATATTAATCGGTTTATCTTATTAGTTTTAATATTTGTTTTATCTATAATATTATTAATTATTAGCCCTAATATAATTTCTATTCTATTAGGGTGAGATGGATTAGGGTTAGTTTCTTATTGTTTAGTTATTTATTTTCAAAATATTAAATCTTTTAATGCAGGAATATTAACTGCACTATCTAATCGAATTGGGGATGTAGCCTTGTTAATAGCTATCGCTTGAATATTAAATTATGGAAGATGAAATTATATTTTTTATTTAGAAATTATAAAAAATAATTTAGAAATACAAATTATTGGGGGGCTAGTAGTTTTAGCTGCTATAACTAAAAGAGCTCAGATTCCTTTTTCTTCTTGATTACCTGCTGCTATAGCAGCCCCAACCCCTGTATCTGCTTTGGTTCATTCTTCTACTTTGGTGACTGCCGGGGTTTATTTATTAATTCGATTTAATTTTTTATTAACAAATAATTGAATTGGAAGTATTTTACTTTTAATTGCGGGGCTAACTATATTTATAGCCGGATTAGGGGCTAATTTTGAGTTTGATTTAAAAAAAATTATTGCATTATCTACTCTTAGTCAACTAGGATTAATAATAAGAATTCTTGCAATAGGGTTTCCAAAATTAGCTTTTTTTCATCTTTTAACTCATGCTTTATTTAAGGCTTTATTATTTATATGTGCTGGAGCAATTATTCATAATATAAAAAATTCTCAGGATATTCGTAATATAGGAAATTTAATAATTTTAATGCCTTTAACTTCTACTTGTTTAAATGTAGCTAATTTAGCTTTATGCGGGATGCCTTTTTTATCTGGGTTCTATTCTAAGGATTTAATTTTAGAAATTGTTTCTCTATCTTATATTAATAGTTTTTCTTTTTTTTTATATTTTTTTTCTACTGGATTAACTGTTTGTTATTCTTTTCGATTGGCTTATTATTCTTTGACGGGTGGCTTTAATTCAAGTTCTTTACATCCCATGAATGATGAGGGATGGATTATATTAAAAAGAATATTAGGCCTTTTATTTATAGCTATTATCGGGGGGAGACTATTGAGATGAATTATATTTCCTACCCCGGATATAATCAATTTACCTCAAAGTTTAAAATTATTAACTTTAATAGTCTGTATTATAGGGGCCTTTAGAGGATACTTGATCTTCAATGTTAAATTATTTTTTATTAATAAATCTTTAAATAAGTATATTATTAGTTATTTTTCGGGGTCTATATGGTTTATACCCATAATTTCAACTATTGGGGCTATTTATTTTCCATTAGTTGCTGGGGGACAGGTAATAAAAAGTTTTGATCAAGGGTGAAGAGAATATTTTGGAGGACAAATAATTTATATAACCATAAAAAAATACTCGTTATTAAGTCAAATTTTTCAGAATAATAATTTAAAAGTTTATCTTTTAACATTTAGTCTTTGATTTATTATTTTGTTTATAATGATGGTTTTACTTTATTCAAATAGCTTACAATTTAGAGTATAACACTGAAGATGTTAGGGAGATTAATTAATCTTTGAATATTAAATAATTAATTTAAGTAATTTATAAAAGATACTCTTTATTTTTACAGTGAAAATGTAATGTTTTATATTTAAACTATATAAATAAGAAATATAAATGGAATTAAACCATTAAAGAAAAAAGTTAGCAGCTTTTACTTGATCTTCATATTTCCTTAATTGGAATTTTAAAAATAATTCAGTATTATCATTAACAGTGATAGGCCTCTTTTTGGCTTCAATTAAATAAAATAAGGATGATGAAAATCATCTAGAATTAGGTCGAAACTAATTGCAATTTATCGCTTCTTACTTAAATTTAATAATTTTTAAGGTAGATTGATATTTCAATACTTTTTGACTGCAAATCAACTGTTATAATTAACTACAACCCTATAGAATTAATTATGAGGATCAGTCTAAAGCTCCTTGATTTCATTCATGATAAAGACCAATTAATAAAATTAACATAAAAAAAATTCTTGTTAATGATCATATAATTATATTTGAAAAATTTAAAATAATTACTATTGGGAGGATTAAAGCAATTTCTACATCAAAAATTAAAAAAATAATTGCAATTAAAAAAAATCGTAATGAAAAAGGTAATCGAGAGGAGGATTTAGGGTCAAATCCGCATTCAAAAGGAGAGGCTTTTTCTCGATCTACTCTTGTTTTTTTAGATAATAGAGAGGCTAATAGTATAACTACAAAAGCAATAATTATAATAATAAAGGCTATAAAAAATAGAGAAAACATTATTTATACTAATTTATTTAGACTTTATGATTGGAAGTCATATATACTTTTTATATTATATAAATAAACTATCCTCCTCATCAATAAATAGAGATATATAAAAATAATCATACTACATCTACAAAGTGTCAGTATCATGCAGCAGCTTCAAATCCAAAATGATGGTTTTTAGAAAAATGAAAATTAATATGTCGAAGAAGACAAATTAATAAAAAGGTTGTTCCAATTAATACATGAAGGCCATGAAATCCTGTTGTTATAAAAAAGGTAGACCCGTATACTGCATCTGCAATAGTAAAGGGGGCTTCAATATATTCGTAAGCTTGAAGTATTGTAAAATAAATTCCTAATAAAATAGTAAAAAATAACCCTTGTGTTGTTTGAGTATGATTTCCTTCTATTAAACTATGATGGGCTCATGTTACTGTAACTCCTGAGGCCAATAGAATTGCTGTATTTAATAAGGGAACCTGAAAGGGATTAAATGGAATAATTCCAACTGGGGGTCAAGTTGCCCCTAATTCAATAGTGGGTGAAAGACTGCTATGAAAAAAAGCTCAGAAAAAAGAAATAAAAAAAAATACTTCTGAAATAATAAATAAAATTATTCCTCATCGTAAACCTAAAGTTACTGGAAAGGTATGAAGTCCTTGAAAGGTTCCTTCTCGTGAAATATCTCGCCATCATTGATATCTGGTTAATACAGTAATTAATGTACCTAAAAAAAATAATGAAATATCATATTGATGGAATCATTTAACTAGCCCAGATGCTGTAGTTATAACTCCAATGGCTCCAGTTAGAGGCCATGGGCTATAATCAACTAAATGAAAGGGGTGATTGGCATGAGTTGACATTAATTTACTTCTCTAGAATAAAGTGTTCTTAATACAGCAAATACATAAGATTGAATTATGGCAACTGCTGATTCTAATACTAATAAAAGGATTTGAGTAATTAATAATAAAATAATTAAATAATAAGATATTGAAGGACCTGTATTTCCTAATAAAGTTAATAATAAATGTCCAGCAATTATATTAGCTGTTAATCGAACTGCTAATGTTCCTGGACGAATAATATTTCTAATAGTTTCAATGCAAACTATAAAAGGTATTAATACTGGAGGAGTTCCTTGAGGAACTAAATGAGCAAACATATGTTGAGTATGATTAATTCATCCGTAAATTATAAAACTTAACCATAATGGAAGGGCTAGGGTTAAGGTAAGAATTAAATGGCTTGTACTTGTGAAAATATAAGGAAATAACCCTAAAAAATTATTAAATAAAATTAATGAAAATAATGAAATAAAAACAAAAGTTCTTCCATTATGACCAGAGGCCCCCAATAATGTTTTAAATTCTTTATGTAAAGTTAATAAAATATTATTTCAAATAATATGATATCGAGAGGGTAAAAATCAGTATAGTGAAGGAATTATTAAAATTCCAATAAAAGTTCTTAATCAATTTAATGATAAATTTAAAATTCTTGTTGATGGATCAAAAACAGAAAATAAGTTAGTTATCATTTTCAATTTAAGGAATTAATTTTATTTTTTGTTATAGATAATGATTGATTGGGAGATTTGGGCAAAAAAGAAAAATAATTTATGATATTAAATAATATAAAAGTTATAGAAAAAATTAAAAATAAACTTAATCAGCTAATTGGGGCTATTTGTGGAATTAAAAAATATTAGAGATCTAATAATTTTAGTTTGACATACTAATGTTATTTTTTAACTAATTTTTTCATTAGAAGTAAGTGCTAATTTACTATTATATGGTTTAAGAGACCAATACTTGCTTTCAGTCATCTAATGATTAATTATTTATATTTATAATTCAATTAATAAAGTTATTAGTGGGGATTCTTTCAATAACAATAGGTATAAAACTATGGTTAGCCCCGCAAATTTCTGAACATTGGCCAAAAAATAATCCTGGACGATTAATTAAAAAATTAGTTTGATTTAATCGTCCAGGAGTACCATCTACTTTAACGCCTAGAGCGGGGATTGTTCATGAATGGAGGACATCTGCTGCTGTTACTAAAATTCGAATTTGATTATTTATAGGTAAAATAATTCGATTGTCAACATCTAAAAGACGAAAATTTTCATTATTTAAGTCATTTGTAGGAATTATATAAGAATCAAATTCAATATTTAAAAAATCAGAATATTCATATCTTCAATATCATTGATGTCCAATAGTTTTTAAAGTAATAGAAGGGTTATTAATTTCGTCTAATAAGTATAAAAGTCGTAAAGAAGGTATAGCAATAAATATTAAAACAATTGCAGGTAAAATAGTTCAAATAATTTCAATTGTTTGTCCTGAAAGTAAATAGCGATTAGTATAAGTATTAAAAAATAATATTCCTATTAAATATCCTACTAAAACTGTAATTATAATTAAAATTAATAGTGCGTGATCATGAAAAAAAATTAATTGTTCTATTAAAGGAGAAGCTCTGTCTTGTAAATTTAAATTACCCCATGTTGCCATTTTCTAATAAAAGGAAAGACCTTTATATATGAAGCTTAAATCCATTGCACTAATCTGCCATATTAGAAATTTGTTAAAAGAGGGAGCTCTGAGTAACTATGTTCAGCTGGAGGAAGATTTTGGAATCATTCAATTGAAGAATTAAGTTGTAAAGAAAAGATAACTATTTGTTTAGAAATTATGCTATCTCAAATAATATAGAGAAAAAATAAGATTCCAACAAATGAAATAGTTGACCCAATAGTTGAAATAACATTTCATGCTGTATAAGCGTCTGGATAATCTGAGTATCGTCGAGGTATCCCCGCTAACCCTAAAAAATGTTGGGGAAAAAAAGTTAAATTTACCCCTAAAAATATTATTAAAAATTGAGTTTTTAATCATTCAGTATTTATTGTTAACCCAGTGAATAATGGATATCAATGAACAAAACCTCCTATAATAGCAAAAACGGCTCCTATAGAGAGCACGTAATGAAAATGAGCCACCACATAATAGGTATCATGAAGAATAATATCAATTGATGAGTTAGCTAAGACAACTCCAGTTAAACCTCCAACAGTGAATAAGAAAACAAACCCTAAAGCTCATAAAAGAGCGGGTGAGTAAGTAAGTTGACATCCATGTAAAGTGGCTAATCATCTAAAAATTTTAATTCCTGTTGGCACAGCAATAATTATAGTTGCTGATGTAAAATAGGCTCGAGTGTCTACATCTATTCCTACTGTAAATATATGATGAGCTCATACAATAAAACCTAATAATCCAATAGCTAGTATAGCATAAATTATACCTAAAGCCCCAAAAGTTTCTTTTTTTCCTCTTTCTTGACTAATAATATGTGAAATTATACCAAATCCTGGTAAAATTAAAATATAAACTTCTGGATGACCAAAAAATCAAAATAAATGTTGGTATAAAATAGGATCTCCTCCTCCGGCTGGGTCAAAAAAAGAAGTATTTAAATTTCGGTCTGTTAATAACATTGTAATAGCTCCAGCTAAAACTGGTAAAGATAAAAGTAATAAAATTGCAGTAATAACTACAGATCAAACAAATAAGGGCATACGATCAAAAGTAATTCCATTTGATCGTATATTAATAGTTGTTGTAATAAAATTTACTGCTCCTAAAATTGAAGAAATTCCAGCTAAATGAAGAGAAAAGATGGCTAAATCTACTGAAGCTCCGCTATGGGCAATTCTTCTTGATAGTGGGGGGTAAACAGTTCATCCTGTCCCTGCTCCAGTTTCTACTAAACTACTTACTAATAGTAAGGATAAAGAAGGGGGCAATAATCAAAAACTTATATTATTTATTCGAGGAAATGCTATATCAGGGGCTCCTAATATTAGAGGAACTAATCAGTTCCCAAATCCTCCAATTATAATAGGTATTACTATAAAAAAAATTATTACAAAAGCATGAGCTGTTACAATAACATTATAAATTTGATCATCTCCAATTAAGGCACCAGGATGGCCGAGCTCAGCTCGAATTAATATTCTTAAGGAAGTTCCCACTATTCCAGCTCATGCCCCAAAGATAAAATATAGGGTTCCAATATCTTTATGATTTGTTGAAAATAATCATTGTTGCGATTAAATGGCTGAAATTTTAGGCGATAGATTGTAAATCTATATATGAGATATTTTCTCTTTAATCAATTAATAATTAGCTTTATATTCAAAAATGATATTAGACTGCAATTCTAAAGGAGTAATTGTATTAATTACTAAGGCTTAAAAGATATTTCTTATATTTATAGCTTTGAAGGCTATTAGTTTATTTAACTTAAAGCCTTTTATTTAAAAAATTCAGTATAGAATAGAGATAGTAAATAAGCCAAAAATAGAAATAAAAGAAAAAATTAATATTAAAATATTAATTTTTGATAAATTTATTCAAGAATTTTCAAAATTATTTATTAAAAAAGCAGAATAACAAATTCGTAAATAAAAGAATAAGGTGATTAATGTAAATGTTACTATAAATACTAATAAAAATAAATAATTATTTAAAACTATAAATTTAATAATAATTCATTTGGGTAAAAAGCCTAAAAAGGGTGGCAGCCCTCCTAAAGAAAGTAAAGAAATAAATAAAGAAAATTTTAAAATAATATTTTTATTAAATAATGAAAATGTTTGATTAATATAAAAAATTTGGAAGTTATTAAATAATAAAATAATTCTTATCGATAATAAAGCATATATTAGAAAATAAAATAATCATAAATTTTCACTAAAAATTATAGCACATAATAATCATCCTAAATGATTAATTGAAGAAAAGGCTATAACTTTTTGTAATGAGGTTTGATTTAATCCCCCTAAAGAGCCAATTAAAATAGATAAAACAATAATAATAAATAAAAAGTTTAATTGAATAGAATAAGAAATTAAAATTAAAGGGGCAATTTTTTGGATAGTTATTAAGATTAGATTATTTATTCAAGTAATCCCTTGTATTACTTCAGGAAATCAAAAATGAAAAGGGGCGGCCCCTCTTTTTAATAATAATGTCGAGTTGATTATTATGGAAGAAATATTATTATCTATTAAATTTAAATAATATGTTAGATTTGAAATTATTATATAAGAAATAATACCAAATAATAAGATTGAAGAGGCTAATGCTTGAGTTAAAAAATATTTTAAAGCAGCTTCTGTGGATATTAAATTATTTATATCAATTATTAGGGGAATAAATGATAATAAATTAATTTCTAATCCTATTCATGCCCCTAATCAAGAGTTAGATGAAATAGTAATTAATGTTCCTCTTATTAAGGTAATAAAAAATAAAATTTTTGATGGATTTAATAACATTAAAAAGAAAAGGGGTATAACCTTTATAAGCGGGGTATGAGCCCAATAGCTTAATTAGCTTATCTTTTTTTAAAAAATAATTACATTTTAGTGTATGAAGCACAAAAATTTTTGATATTTTTAGAAATAGTTTGATTCTATTAAATGTATTATTAATGAATATAGAGTTTCTATATTATTTACCCTATCAAGGTAATCCTTTTATCAGGCAATTCATT